CAGAGGAATAATTGGGACTAGGGTCTCGAATTTATTAATAGAAGTATCTATTAGAAATGAATTCTCTAGCATTTGAATCCTTACCACCGAAGTGTTTAGTCGTACACTTGAAAGATAGCCCAGAAAATATAAGGAATGATTGTATAATTGGTTTATATGGATCCTGTCCGGTAGAGACCACAAGTAAAAATGACATTGCCAAAAATGGACAAGGTGAGATTTCCATTTCTTCATCAGAAGATGAGTCCCCTTTGAAGCCAGAATGGATTTTCCTTGATATCTGACATAATGCATGAAAGGGTCCTTGAACAACCATAGGGTCTTCTGAAAATCATTACGAAGCACTACTACAAGATGTTCTATTTTTCCATAGAAATGTGTTCGCTCAAGAAAAGTTCCAGAGGATGTTGATCGTAAATGAGAAGATTGTTTACGGAGAAACACTAATACGGATTCACATTCATATACATGAGAATTATATAGTAACAAGAAGAATCTTTGATTCTCTTTTGAAAAAAGAGAAATGGATTTCTTTGGAGTAATGAGACTATTCGAATTACGATACTCGTGGAGAAAGAATCGCAATAAATGCAAAGAGGGGGCATCTTGTATCCAGCAGTGAAGGGTTTGAACCAAGATTTCCAGATGGATGGGATGAGGTATTAGTATATCTGACACATGATTTAAATGTGATAATTTGTCCTCGAAAAAGGGAAATATTGAATGAATAGATCGTAAATTATGAGATTTTGCTATTTCTTTTTCTTCTAGGGAAGATACTAATCGCAGCGAGAATGGAATTTCCATAATGACTGCAAAACCCTCTGATACCATTTGAAAATACAAATTCTTGTTGTGCCCAACGAAAATAGATTCGTTGGAATCATTAACCGAAAGAATCAAATGATTCTGTTGATGCATTCGAGTAATTAAACGTTTCACAATTAGTGAACTGGATTTATTGTCATAACCGAAATTTTCCATAGGTTCGTAAAAAATCGATCCATTTAAACCATGATCATGAGCAAGTGCGTAGATATACTCCTGAAATAGAAGCGGATATAGGAAGTGTTGTTGCCTAGATCTATCTATTTCTAAATATCCTTGTAATTCCTCCATTTGAAATTATACAAAGGCACGGGGGATTTCTTGGGTTATCAAATGATACATAGTGCGATACGGTCAGAACAGGGTATATAGTAAGAAAAGAATAGATACCCCGGAGACGGGGAGTCCAATGAACGGATCCTCTCTCTTTCCATCCAATTTGTTTGTGTTCGTTATAGTTACAAGAGATGGTTAGAAATCCTTTATTTTTGCAACCCGATCGCTCTTTTGACTTTGGAAGAAATTCTCTTTATCAGTATACCGTTTCTTCTACACATTCGTCTCCACTCCATAATAGAGAAAGAATAGTTAATAGTTAGGATTCATGAAAAAAAAAGGAATCGATGATCCACTCACAGGAGAACCCTTTCCCGCATCAGGCACTAATCTATTTTTAACGTCTAATTAGATCGGGTAATCATTCGAATTATGAACCGAGCTCGTTGCTTTTGGTTTCCTTATAATTGGAGCCATTAGGGCTCTATCCATTTATTCACTCGACCAAACTGTGAATTGATTTGGTACCGTTCCAAGAATCAAAACAAGATTTTCTACCGACCCAGGAAGTATTCTCAGAGTTCTCCATTTATACGACATGCTGTTTTTTCCATTCATTCCCTTTCAGGATCAGTCGTGGTCTTACAAACCATACCAATGGTATGGACGAATCTGTTGCTTCATCCAAATGTGTAAAAGATCCTAGCCGCACTTAAAAGCCGAGTACTCTACCGTTGAGTTAGCAACCCGTATAAATATGGTGTGTAGATACGATCGGAATCAAAAATAAATAAATAAAGAGATTGGATTGCCCTACCCCATCAAAACATTGAACTAGCAACAAATCGAAAAGAAACATTTGATGATCAATTATGAACATCAAAATGTTCAGATCAGATTCAAATACAACGGATTCACGGATAAATATAGATAGATGTAAAAATTTGTGGACCCTCCTGTTTTGATCATTTTTTTTTCATTATCTTAAGAAGATACTTCTTGTGTCACAGTGAATCCGGCGAACCTAGTGAAGTAAAGAAACAAACTTATGGGACGTAGATAAATAGATCTATTTATCCACGATCGAATTATATTTGATCGATACACCATTGTCAATATAAATTGAATTTTGAGAAAAAAAAATGAAATAAAGAAAATAAAGACTTGTGTTGGATTGGCACTACATAGATAAGAAATGAAGTGTGGGGGGGGGGAATAAATAAAGAAGAAGTAGGAAAAAAATCTCTGGTTTTCAATAGAAGTACAAACAATAGCAAGATTGATCCCTTATTTATTCGTAGAGTCCCAACGAAAACCATCTGATTGATGGCAATCCCCTCAATTGCCAGTTATTTCACTCAATCTTTTTTTTCTATTTCATAAATTTTATTTCGTTTGATTAATTCGAAGTTCCTTAAATACTTCGGCCTTCTTTGAAATATCATGAACAGTTCCTGTAGGTTGAGCGCCTTTTTCAAGGAAATATAGAATAGCAGGAACATTTGAATAAGTTTGGTTCTTTATCGGATCGTAAAAACCCACTTTACGAAGATCTCTTCCTTCTCTTCGGGATCGAACATCAATTGCAACGATTCGATAGATAGCTCATTGGGATAGATATAGATGAACAATGCCCCCCCTAGAAACGTATAGGAGGTTTTCTCCTCGTACGGCTCGAGAAAGAATGATTCGAATTTATGTATTGTATATAGTGACAAATGGATCCATAAAATCATCAATTAGATTAGGATTTGAGTCGTTTTTTTTTTGGAAGGAATAAAAAAAAAAAAAAAGAAATCTCATTCGTACTCATAACTCAAGTTGGGTAATTCTCAAAGAGCTCGAAGGGAAATCCTTAGACATTTATTGAGCCGTCTCTAACCTCTTTTGTTTGTCTCGTCTAGAATCGATTTTCCTTTCTCATTCTGATCTAGTTATTGAGACAATTGAAAATGGCGTTTCCTTGTTCCGGTATCCTTTATCTTTGCTTTGAATCATTGGGTTTAGACATTACTTCGGTGATCCTTAATTGTTTCAAAATGGCAGCAACATACCTTTTGTTCTTTCTATTGAAGAATCATACAAATGGTTGATTCCCCTGTGATACACTTTTGATCGAAATAGTTTTACCAATTCCGACAAATTTTCCTTTTTTTGCTTTTTTATTTGAAACTTGTTCGAATTTGCGATTTCTATATCGAAGATATACTTACGAAGTTGTTCCAACTTATTGACTGGCACTAACCCTAGATCCTTCCCTCTGATAAATGAATCAAGAATTTATGCTCGAGCTCCATCATGTACTATTTACAACCCCCCAAAATGGGGTCCTGGTGGCAAAGAACAAACTATGTCGAGCCAAGAGCATCTTCATTGATATATAAAAAAATGGTGGATGCAAGAATCCACAGCCGATCATGTCCTTCAAGTCGCACGTTGCTTTCTACCACATCGTTTCAAACGAAGTTTTACCATAACATTCCTCTAATTTGGACCGGTATGGAATTGATTCAATATGGAATCATGAATAGTCATTGGCTCAATCGGTGCATAGTAGTCCATACTTTATTTTTATATATGTATGAATAGGTATTTCTCTGGGGAAATCTCAGCAAAAAGCCAAATTAACCCATATTCTGTTATAGGAATGAAACACATTTATAAAAAACACGAAGAAATTAGTTGCTTAACACTTATTTACATCTACATCTTCAACATATTGTTATATTGTTCGGGACGATCAATCATGAAAGATCCAATTCCAATTCTTTCTCGAACAACTAAACTAAAGACGAGTCTTTAATTCGATTACCAATACTGGAATTACCAATACTGGAACAAAATAAAATGAGTCATTAACCAAATAAGCTATTCTAATGACCCGGAAAAGTCGCAAGTGACTCGGTCGCAAGTGACTCGATAGGATAGATTCACCAATCTCACACTTCTTCGAATAGCGAGGATTTATAAGGTAAGGAATCATAAAAAATAAAATGATTTCAAGAATTTCCTACTTCGACATCATTATCATTACTATAAATAAGTTTTCCTGTAAAGACTGAATTTAATTTGATCTCTAAATCAATCAAATCAACAAGTCGGCACAATCACAACGAGTAACTAAAAAGTTTAGCAGATATCTCATTGATTAAAGAGACGCGAATTCGATCATCATAAGAGAAATCCATGTTTCTTTTCCAATTGAATCATCAATGATTTAAATCGGATGGATGGGTCGAGAAAAAAATCCAATTTAGTTGTTTTCATGGGGATGGATAGAAAAGAGCTCATGGAAGATAAGATTAAGGTCGCTATTCTTTCATCTGATTGAGAAAATCCAAATCGTAGGAGTATGACCTTTCCGTATCCATCAGATACACCGAACAATTGTCACCGGGGGTCATCGTGTATATTTAAGAGATCACAAATCTTTTTCACCGAAACCGAAATACCGGTGTCACTGAAATAGAACAATAAAACTACATATGGGCATGGTTCATTTTCTACGGATTTTGCTTTATTTCAGGTTCAGAAATTTTTCCATTTCCATAAAGATAAACTAAAGTGAATGGAATCTATGAATCCCCCCCCCCCCATCGTTACATTGATTTCCAATTATTCATTGGAGCCTGATGCAAAATAAAAGCAATTAAGTCCAAAGAAAATACATCTGTTCCGTATTGAACTTTATTGTTTGTTAATGAGATCCGGATGACACAGATATTGATTGAAATTGATACCTTCCTTTGCTAATTAACTCGTATCTACACGAATTCTATGGGGATCATGAATCATACTCAAAGCCAATCAAAAAAAGATCCTCTTATGGGATGCTATACCATCTTGTATAGGTACAAAGCCGAATGGGTCCAGATTAATTCGTTGTTTCTATTTTATTTTGCCCCACCCCAGTCTTAGGAGCTTTAATCCCAGTGATGGAATTAGTACCAAGAACTCCTCCTGTTTAGAATTCAGGATCCACATAAAATTAGTCATTTACCCCTATTTACTTTACCTTTCTTCCGCATGTCGACTCAGAATGCATCATGTGGGAATCCAAATTTGATAAATAGGGGGCATAAAGTTTCTCTAAATGACTAACTAACTTCAATATGAATATGAGCGGGGGGGAGACGGGCATACGCTGAATGGCCACCCAATCTTTTTTTTTTTTGAATGGAACTTTGATCTTTGTTCCCATCCTACCTATATCAAAAAGATATTTATTTCCATACACGTGTCATTGACACTCGATTCTGTTTCTGTTTGTGAGAAACAGAAACAGGATCGAAAGGTAGGATATGATTCTTCTCTGAATCATTAGAAATCAGAAAGAAAGATTGGATCACATTGTATCCAACATTACACTCTTAAACAGAGGATTGTTAAAGAAAAGAGCACAATCTTTGTTCTGATAGAATCGGTCTGGGACGGAAGGATTCGAACCTCCGAGTAACGGGACCAAAACCCGTTGCCTTACCGCTTGGCCACGCCCCATTGAGATTTCTATTTGACACTAATAACACTAATATGGATATTGGTTGTTCGTCAATTCCAGCCCCAATATCTATGGAATAGGTTGTTGCTAGGATTCGACACGTGTAGATGTAGAATCAAAAGAAATTCATTGATCATTATCTATAATTCAATTAAGATATTGTATGAAAGTATGATTCCTTCTATTCTCATTTGAGAATTGAAGGATTTTTGATTGGGGAAGTTCAAAGAAAAAGAAGGATTTTTTGTTTGGCCTATCTTCTCTTCTTTCTTCATTTTTCCCCAACTCACTAATAATGAAATTCTCCACAAGAGCGAAATTTTTGTTATGCTTAATATCTTTAGTTTGATCTGTATCTGTATTAATTCTGCCCTTCATTCGAGTAGCTTTTTCTTCGCCAAATTACCCGAGGCTTATGCTTTTTTCAATCCAATCGTAGATGTTATGCCAGTCATACCTGTACTCTTTTTTCTCTTAGCCCTTGTTTGGCAAGCTGCTGTAAGTTTTCGATGAGATCTTTAATACTGTCCTAGAAACATTCATGATTGATTCGCTAAAAAAGGAAAAATTCTATTCTAACAATTGATAAGATCAGATAAATCTTACATTATGAACTCTCGATTCAAACATTGAAATTCTTTTGGATAGCCGCGATGAATCTGGATCACCTCATTTTCTCATTCTGACTTTCCGGAGGTCAAAGACCTTATGTATGGTCCCTCACAATACCTAATTGTGGGTATGAAAGATCATTTTGGTAACGAAGGAATCAGAATCTTATTACAAATGAATTCCTGCAAATTCCTTTCTTTTCTAGAAACCACTCCATTTCTTGGTGTCAAAATGGGATATGTGGTACAAAAATAGAGAATCTATTCCCTTATTTCCCCCAAAAATGATCTTGGAGATTGTGTAATGCTTACTCTCAAACTCTTCGTTTACACAGTAGTGATATTCTTTGTTTCTCTCTTCATCTTCGGATTCCTATCTAATGATCCAGGACGTAATCCTGGACGCGAGGAATAAAATAAAAAAATCAGAAGTTTTTCGTTGCTTGATTTCTGAATTTTCTTATGATTTTCTCTATTCCATACATTTAACTAAGATAACAAGGGCTCGAGATTTTTTCGAATTCGAAAGATAACTCTCAAGTGATCAGAGGGAACGGAGAGAGAGGGATTCGAACCCTCGGTACGAATAACTCGTACAACGGATTAGCAATCCGTCGCTTTAGTCCACTCAGCCATCTCTCCCAATTACAAAAGGATAATTCATATGTGGCGCGTGAAGTAAAGATTGATAAAAGTCTTTCTTTATCTTTCTTTTCTTTATTCTTTTCTTTATCTTTCTTTTCTTTATTCTATATATATACGAATTTTATCAGCAATTGCATTTAGATAAGGATTCGAAACAGATATCTCCAATAGAAAGAGTACCTCTTTGATTTCGTACGAAAGGTTCTTTTATTCCCCCGGCCTGGCCAGTACCTATACCTAGCCAGGCCATTCCTTGTTTTGTTCCAATGAATCATAGATCAAATGATTTATCTGATTTGAAAACGAAAATACTTGTTATTGAAGCAGCAAGAAGGGCTATTTCCATTCCTATGACAGGAGTGTCATTTCTTATTATTCTTTGTTTTTCCTTTTATCGATTGACTTACTTTACTGGAATAAAAAAAAATGGAGTTATGGATTCTTCCACAATTCAACTTATTTTTATGTTCCGACTTCAATGGCTCTTTCGGGCCGGAACTGTCAGTAACGATTCCCCCAGCAAAAGAAAAGATATAACTTGTTATTTAAATGAACCTTCTTCTCCTATTTCATTAAGTCCCCCGTCGGAACACGTCAGCACTCACTCCAATTTTCATGATTCTGATCCTATCTTGATTACGT